TTACAACACACGACTATAAGATATTCTATTTTTCCATAGAAATGTGTTCGCTCAAGAAAGACTCCAGAAGATATTGATCGTAAATAAGAAGACTGTTTACGAAGAAACAGGAATAGATATTCGCATTCATATACATAAGAATTATGTAAGAACAAAAAGAATCTTTTTTTTCTTTTTGAAAAGACGTAAATGGATTTCTTGGAAGTAATGAGACTATTCAAATTATGATATTCGTGGAAAAACAATCGTAATAAATGCAAAGAAGGAACATCTTTGATCCAGCATTGAAGGATTTGAACCAAGATCTCCAGATGGATGGGATGGGGTATTAGTAGATCTGACACATAATTTAAATGTAATAATTTATCCTCTAAAAAAGGAAATATTGAATGAATAGATCGTAAATTCTGAGATTTTGGTATTCTTTTTTCTTCAAGGGAAGATACTAATCGCGACGAGAATGGAATTTCCAGAATGACTCCAAAACCTTCTGATACCATTTGAGAAGAAAAATGAGAAGAAAAAGAATTCTTGTGCCCCCAAAATTCATTTTGGTTAGAATCATTCACCGAAGAAATCAAAGATTTCTGTTGATACATTCGAGTAATTAAACGTTTCACAAGTACTAAACTAGATTTATTGTCATAACCGATAATTTCCACATGTTCGTAAAAAATCAAACTATTGAAGTTATGATAATGAGCAAGTGAGTAAATATATTCCTGAAAGAGTAGCGGATATAGGAAGTTTTGTTGCCGAAATCTATCTTTTTTCAATCTAAATATCCTTGTAATTCTGCCATTTAAATACATTTATACTGTAACTAAAAAAGAGAGGCACTTCTTGTGTTATGAAATAATACATAGTGCAATATGGTCAGAACGGCGTATGCATATGTTGTATGTAGTATATGCATATGTTGTATGTAGTATATTGTTTCTCTTATACTAAAATAGTATTTAGAATAAAAAAGTCTTATAACTAGAATAAGAATATTCTTATTCTAAGGGATAATTAAAATAATCTAGTCTAGTATTAATATATACTAGACACTGTATATACTTTTTTATTCTTTTTTCTTCTAAAGAATATATACCCCGGAGACAGAAAGCCCAATCTACAGATCTTTTTCCTTTTCCTTTCTATCCAATTTGGTTTTCTTTTCCTTGTTAATATAATTGATATAACTAGAATAACAATAAAAAAAAGAAAATATAAAATAACAATAAGAAATAAAGGGTAAAAATCTTTTATTTTCGCAACCCAATCACTCTTTTGACTTTGGAAAAAGATTCTTTTTTTTATCACTATACTATTTCTTCTACACATCCGTCTTCAATCCACAATAAAACCACAATAAAAAGAAAGAATAATATAGGATTAATAAAAAAAAAGAATCAATGGTCCACTCACAATTCACAAGAGAACCTTTTCCCGCATCAGGTACTAATCTATTTTTAACGTATAATTAGTAATTTGATCGGGTAATCATTCAAATTAAGAAGGGAAGCTCGTTGCTCTTTTGTCTTACTCGAATTGGAGCCATAAGGCTCTATCCATTTATTCACTAGACCCGAAATACTTTACTAAGCTTTCAAATCGTTATAAAATAGAAAAAGAAAGATTCTAGTTCTATTTCTATTACTCATATCATAATAGAAATCTTCTTTTTCTATTATGATATTATTCTTTTTACGACATGCTTCTTTTTCCATTCATTACCTTTCAGGATCAGTCGCGGTCTTATAAACTCTACCAATAGTCTAGACGAATTACTTCATCCAAATGTGTAAAAGATCATAGTCGCAATTAAAAGCCGAGTACTCTACCGTTGAGTTAGCAACCCGGATCAATATGAAGTATAGATATGATCGAAATAAAAAAGAATCCAGTTATATACGATAAAATTCTATTTGTTTGATACGCCATTGTCAATATGAATGAACTTTTTAGAAAACAAATTTCAAGAAATTATATAGAAATTTGTGTTGAATTAGCACAACATAAAGAATCAAACTTTGAGCGGAAAAAAATAAGGAAAAGATAGAGATAAAAAAAAAATGGCGGCTTTCTTTAATCAAAAAAAGAAAGGTACAATATAAATACAAGAAGAAAGATTATCCCCCCCCTTGTTGGGGGGGTTACACAAAAAGAAGTAAGAAAAGAATACGAAGAAGAAAAAGAAGAATAAAAGAAGTATGAATAGAACAAAAAAAGAAGAAACTTTGAATAAAAAAAGGATAGGTACTAGTTACCCTATCCTTTTTTTATTCATGATTCTTGTTTTCCCTTTCTTTTTTTATCAAAAGAAACTCGAAATTCTTTAAAGAATTCTGCCTTCCTTAAAATATCATAAACAGTTCCTGTGGGTTGAGCACCTTTTTCAAGGAAATATAAAATAGCAGAAGCATTTGAATAAGTTTGATTCTTTATCGGATCATAAAAACCCACTTTTCGAAGATCTCTTCCTTCTCTTCGGGATCGAACATCAATTGCAACGATTCGATAGATGGCCCATTGGGATAGATGTAGATAAAAGATGCCCCCCTAGAAACGTATAGGAAGTTTTCTCCTCATACGGCTCAAGAAAAAATGATTCTAATTTCTAGAATTTCTATTTCTATCTATCTATATATTCTATCTATCTATATAGATAGATAGAAATAGAAATAGAAATGGATCCATAAAGAATTAGACTGTAATTTGAGCCTTTTTTTTTCTTCTTTACAGAAAAAGAAATTTCATTTGTACTCCTAACTCAAGTTGAGTAGTTTTGAAAGAGTTCGAAAGGAACTCCTTAGAATTTCTTGAGCTGTCTCTAACCTCTTTTTTTGTCTCTTTTCGGATCTCTTTTTTTTTACTCATTCTGATCCAATTATTAAGAAAGACAAGTTAAAATAGTGTTTCCTTGTTCCAGAATTTGTTATCTTTGCTTTGCGTTTTATAAAATCATTGGGTTTAGACATTACTTCGGTGATCCTTACTCCTTTTCAAAAAGGCAGCAACATACCTTTTGTTTTTTGTTCTTTCTATGGAAAAGGGAAAAATCATACGAAAGATTGATTCCTTTGTGATACACTCTTGATCGAAACAGTTTGAAAATTTCGACAAATTTGATTTTTTTTTCATTTCAAACTTGTTCAAATTGGAACCTCTCCATTTATCTATATTTAGATATTGATGATCTATTTACAAAGTTGGTCTAACTTATTGATTGTCACTAACCCTAGATTATTCCTCCGATAAATGAAAATCAATCATTTTTGCTCGAGCTCCATCATATGCTATACCTTTATATACCATTAGTATCTTTTCTTTATTTAGCAACCCAAGACAAATTCAATCAGGTTCCTAGCAGAACAAACTATGTCGAGACAAGAGCATCTTCATTCGTATAGAAAATGGTGGATGTCAGAATCCACAGCCAATCATGTCCTTCAAGTCGCACGTTGCTTTCTACCACATCGTTTCAAACGAAGTTTTACCATAACATCTCTCTAATTTTATTTTAATTTGGAACCGTATGCAATTGATTCAATATGGAATCATGAATAGTCATTGGCTATAATTTACACTATAGATAAGTGTTTATCCGGAAAGGATTTCATTTCATATGGATATATGAATAATATAACAAAAAAAAAACAAATCAGTTTTAAGCAAACTTATTGACATCTTCAACAGATCTTTTGGGATTGTCCATCATAAAAGATCCCTCTTTTTCCTTTTTCTTAATGAGAAACCTCAAAAAAAAAGCCTTTGACTTTACTTTCATTCAAATGAAAAAAAAATCCCCATGAATGGATAAAAGTTTTTATCCACTTGAACTAAATACTATACTAACTACTAACTAAAAAATAGACTAAACTAAATATTTTATTGAAATATTCATAAATATTTCAATTATAGAAGCATAAGATATTCTTAATAATAAAAATATACAATATATATTCTGATTAAAGAATTATGTATTTATGAAATATGATTTTATGATTCTAATATTATGATTTACTTATTATTTACCATCTCCAATTGAATCTGATTTTCATTGAATTTAAAAAAGAGAGATAGCTTGAGAATAAAGTTTCTTTATTTTCATTAGTATAAAGTAGAAAAAGTCTCGTGTAAGGTAAGATCAAAGAGAAAATCAGAATCCTTGGATTCTGATCTTTTCACATCCATCTCCTTCATATAAAACAAAGAATCATTAACGAAAATAATCACGAATATTTAAGAATAAAATGCTTTAGTAAAAAAATAAAAATATATGATTCTAAGAATTCTTCTTAGAATTCAGATTGGATAACATTATATCCAACATTAAACAGAAAATTGTTTAATTAAAATCTGAATTTCAATAGAGAAGAATATTTCGTTTCTGATGCAAACGATCTGGGACGGAAGGATTCGAACCTCCGAGTAACGGGACCAAAACCCGTTGCCTTACCACTTGGCCACGCCCCATTTTGTTTGATTTGGTCTAAGAAAAACTTAGATAAATATTGGTTATTCGTCAATAACCAACCAAAAGAAATATAGGACATGTTGTCGCTAGGATTCAACACAATAGATATATAATCAAAAAGATTAATTGATCATTACTTAGAATTCAATTAATATATTGTATGAAAATAGAATTCCTTGTATTCTTATTTGATTGGAGAATATAAGGAAGGATTCTTGATTGTGGAGAAATCAAATAAAAAGAAGAATTTATTTCTTTTATCTGCCTTTTTATTTTTATTTTAAAATTTCCCTCAGAAACTCAATACAATCTGATAATTTATCATCATTTCAATTTAATTTGAATCTTTAAGAACAAGAAAAAATATTTGTTATGTTTAATATCTTTAGTTTAATCTGTATCTGTCTGAATTCTACCCTTTATTCGAGTAGTTTTTTCTTCGCCAAATTGCCCGAGGCTTATGCCTTTTTCAATCCAATCGTAGACGTTATGCCGGTTATCCCTGTACTCTTTTTTCTATTAGCCTTTGTTTGGCAAGCTGCTTTAAGTTTTCGATAAAAAAAAAGATGAGATTTTGATTCTGAAAATCAATAAGATCATAAATAAGATTCAGATAAGTCTGGACATTAGGAACCCTCGATTCAAAAAGCGAAATTCTGGTATTTTCTATTGAAATTGAATAAGGGAAGGGGCAAAGATCTTCATCTTTAATCAGCTAATCAGCTTATTTCTTTTGTTCTAACCTTTCCTTTAGAAGATCCTATACAATAAGATATGGATATGGTAAAAAATCTTTTTTTGGTAACGAAAAAAAAAAACGAATCTTATTACATTAGAAAGAAATTCGTGAAAATAAATTTCAAAAAAACTTCCTTTTTTTTTTCATCTTTAGAGCGTCATATCAAAATAGTGTATAGTGTGTGTCGTAATATAGGTGATCTATTTCCTTAAAATAGAATGATCTTATCTTATTGGAGATTTGTAATGCTTACTCTTAAACTATTTGTTTACACAGTAGTAATATTCTTTGTTTCTCTCTTCATCTTCGGATTCTTATCTAATGATCCGGGGCGTAATCCTGGGCGTGAAGAATAAAAAAAAGAGATGAGATTTCTTTTTACTTTATTTTTCATTTTTCATAGGTAAATGTATAAGGTCAATGTATAAATAAATATAATAGATGCTAGATAAAGATAAAAGATTCATAAAATAAAATAATCAAGATTTCTTCCAATTCTAAAATCTCAAGTGATCAGGGGGTCGGAGAGAGAGGGATTCGAACCCTCGGTACAAATTATTCGTACAACGGATTAGCAATCCGACGCTTTAGTCCACTCAGCCATCTCTCCCCATTCCAAATGGGAAATTGATCATGTGATTTCACATGTGAAGTCAAGATTGAGAAAGATTCTTATTTTCCTTCAATGATTCGAAACAGATTTCTCCAATAGAAAGAATACCTTACTTCTTTTATTTTGTACAAAAGGTACAAAAGGTTCATTTCCCCGGCCTGGTTAAGTAGAAGTACTGGCCCGGCCAGTACTTCTTTTGCTCCGACGAAGAAAAATTGTTATTGAAACAAGAAGAGTAAATTTTCTTGCCATTCCTAATTCTTCTAATTCTTAGAAATTAGATAAGATTCTAATAGATAGATTATCTTAGAAATTCTTGATAAAATGATCTAAAATTATCTATTAAGATAGAATTCTATTCTATATTGAAATAGAATATTTCAATATTAGATATTAGAGAAATATTAGAGATTAGATATTTATTCTTAGTATATTATACTACCTTACATAGTAACTCTAGTAAATTAGAGTATAAATTAGAATATTGAGTCTTTCTAGTAAAAACAGTAAAAGTGTTCTATAATACTATTATAGTATATAGTAATATAGTACTACTCTTTTTCGTCTTTCTTTTCTTATTCTTAAGTATAAGATTCGTTTTTCATTAATGAAAAACGAATTTCATTCTAAATGAAAGTTGAAGTTCAGTATTATATGCATCTTAATAAGAAGGAAGTATTAAGAAATAAAAAAAAATATATCTGATAAGAGAAATAATATCAAATAGAAAACACATATTTGTAAAATGAGACTAGAAATCATTTACTTGATATTTGATTCAAAGCAAAGGACAAGGTTGAAAGTTTGAGGCCCAATTTACCCGAATTCAGAAAATCTGGCGGTTCAAAAATGAAGGGAAATTTCAAAAAAAAAAAAAATACTTATGACTTTAGTACACTATTGAATTTTGACTAAACTTTTTGCTATTCACCTATTAAGTTTTGAATCCCGCGCCGCGGCGGAACAAAATACGTGTTCATGCTGGAATTTTCATGATTCTGATGCTATCTTGACTGCGTCTAATTACTTTGTTGGACAAATGATCCATTTCTATCCAATAATGAATATGTAGCGGGTATAGTTTAGTGGTAAAAGTGTGATTCGTTCTATTAACAATTTCAATAGTTAAGGGGTCTTTCCATTTTTTTTTTCATATTTCAGATTCCGATCAAAAACTTTATTTCTTAAAAAGATTTAATCCTTTACCCCTCAATAGGCCATTTGAGGAAAGAATATACATTCTCACGATTTCTATCCAAAAGACAATCATAATTTTACTAAAAAAATTGGATTATGGAGTCGAGAAGCATAATTTTTTTGATTGGTTCAATTCTTCCAATTGAATGAGTATGAATAAAGGATCTATGGATAATAATACAAAACTTTCAATCGTAACTAAATCTTCAATTTTTGCGCTGAAAAAGGGGAAGATTGAAGCCAAATAGCTAGAAAATGATGGTTTTGGTTTACTAGAACCCTCGTCTTCTTTTTTCAGCTCGGTAGAAACAAAATTCTTTTCCTTAGGATCCCACGAGTAGAAAAGAAATAGGGAACGAAGTAACTAGACTAGAGACTAGAAAGATTTTATAGAATCCCCTCTTCTATAGGGATCATCTAAAAAGCAAGTAGCTTTAGATGCATTCGTAAAAAAAAGCTGACATAGATGTTATGGATCTCATTTTT